AATGGGGACGGACTGTAAATTCGTTGGCAATATGTCTACGCTGGTTCAAATCCAGCTCGGCCCAATAATTCTCCGGTCCGCCGTGAAAGGATATTACCCATTTATTGTTCGTCAGAAATCTTCTATTTCAATAGAAAAAACGTCAAATTTTGAGATTAAAATAAAAAAAGTAATATATCTTATCTTTAATGATATGGGATATGGATATTTATTTTTTCCGACAAGGTTTGATATTGATAATGATCTAGAGTCATATCAAGATCTGCAAGTGTAAAAAAAAAGGAAATAAAAAAAAGTCAATTTTTCCTTGAAAGATTGAGCATCTAATTGATTTGTGAATCATGAAAAGATTTGGATTATGGGATTGTAGTTCAATTGGTCAGAGCACCGCCCTGTCAAGGCGGAAGCTGCGGGTTCGAGCCCCGTCAGTCCCGATGGATCTAAATCCACTAAAAAAATACAGCAATTCATTCTTTTTTTTATATGAAAGGGGATACAAATAGTATAATTTCATTCCCAACAAGAATTCTTTTTATTTTTTTTTTTTCATTTCTTATATTGTTTGTTTAAAAACAAAGGCAGGGCGGTTTGATGAAGTATCATCGAATGAGTGTACAAGGCGAGCACTAGTTTAGAGAAAATAAAGGAATGAAAAATAAATAAAGTGAAGGTTGTTTTTGATTGTATCAGGAATTTTTGTTGAAATTAAGTTTCGGTATAGTAGGAAGGATCTTCCCGTGTTATACTATTAAATTCTTGACGCTGAATCCATTTGTCAGATATTCTTAGTCATGATATTCATCCTATTCAATTACGTGGAGTGGAATTCGTATTAATTCCAGTGAATTTACTAATAAAAGATTTATTATCTCTATGGGATTAAATCCCGAGTCATAGCGAATTAAATAAAAATGAAATAACAAAATTATGGAAGTCAATATTCTCGCATTTATTGCTACAGCATTGTTCATTCTAGTCCCTACATCTTTTTTACTTATAATATATGTAAAAACAATAAGTCAAAGTGATTAATTAAAAAAAAAACTTGTGACTTTTCAGGTCTTATCAATGATTGAAGAGAAGAAATAAAATCAAAAGGATTCAAATTTCGTGTTTTAACTGAAATGATCAAACGCTATTCATCAGTATTCGATGAGCTACTCGATAGCATGGTAAAAAAAATTTCTACCATGCTATCGAGTATTTCTATTGTATTCTAGAAAGTTTGTTGTATGCAAGCTACAGGTTATTTTAATATATATCACTTGACACTAGTCTATTCATATATATTGATAGCTAGATAGCAATTACATATCTAATGTCCGTAGTCTTATCTATTAATGTTATTTCTTTGAACCATCTATTTCTATTTTATTTATGTTAATTCCAATCAATCTGAAATAAACCCAAAGAATGCTTTGACTCTTCCGATTCGATTTCCTAGATTTATTATTTTTTTTTAATATAAATTCCGATATACCTTCAAAGAAAGATTCAAATCAATGAAGGAAAAAGGGGGTGGTTTATAATAGAATAAAATCAACAAATCTTATTCTTAGCATTCCCACAAAGAAGTAATTGATTGAACTGTTGCCAGAGTTTTCTGGGAACTTCTTCGGATTTCTAAATAAAAATATTTTCAAGTGAAATTAAAAATAAAGTATTTGGAGAACAGAACGATCTAAAAAAATTGATACAATTTTTGATTCCTACGTAGTCCTTCTAGAGTCCACTTCTTCCCCATACTACGAGTGAAAGGGAAAATGTAAAGACTACCATTAACGCAGCCCAAGCGAGACTTACTATATCCATGTGAGTTTTGTCCTCGACTTCTATGAAGGAATTATTCAATTATGGTTCACTAATAATAGTATAATTTCTCTCGCATAGTCAAAGGGGGATTCTGATCCAAGACCATTGATTAAATAATCCAATTAGAACAGTTGTTCTAATTATACGATTCATACTGTAATCGTAAAACATTAAGCATAAGCAAAAAAAGACGCAGAGACCTTCTTTGAAGTAGCAGAAGTAACAAAGGCAATGCTAATAACATCTCAGAACAATAAGACCCATCTTTTATTTTGTCCCCTTTCATTAAGTAAAAAAAATCTATCTATTATAGAATCAAGATCGATCGTTCTATATTGAATATACCTTTTTGATTTCTTTTTTATTTGATATAAATAAATAATTTTACCTATGAATGACCTATGAAATAATCTAAGACATATTAGGCTGTTCTTGACTCGGGCTTATTGAAAAGTATAAATTCATTTTTATACTTTAATTTTGAACTTTAATCTTTATCTTTATATAGAAATAAGTCGCAAAGTAACTAAAAGTAAAATCTATCTATCTATATATTTAGATAGTAAAATCTAATTATCCATTCAACCAAATTATTCTTGATTGAATGCCAAAGTATTCAGAAACTTTCACGCCTATGTATATAAAGTATTTTCGACTCGTTCCGTAACGAAGGGTTGAATTATATTTCAACTGCAATCTAATTCAAGACTCAGCTAGTATACACTACATTAGTTGTGAAAGTAGTATCATATAAAAAGTTCCCTTTTTTGACAACTCAAATCTATCTTTAAAACCCTAATGGAGGGCTTTTTATATAACATAACCACAAAGATACTTAGAATCAAGCAAGTATCCAGAGTCTTTTTACTCCGCTTGCTTCGTTTGGAAAAAAAAACCTAACAAGTTATCAAAACAGAATAAAGTATTTCGATTCTTTTGTTTATCAGATCAGGCGACACCCAGATTTGAACTGGGGAAAAAGGATTTGCAGTCCCCCGCCTTACCGCTCGGCCATGCCACCAAAATGATACAAAATAGATGAAAAAATTTCCTCTTTCTATTTAAATAAAAACCATATATGTTTTTCAGCTACAAAACCAAAAAGTTACGACCAATTTGAACCCTTAACTATTGATTGTAAATTTAGGAATGATTCTTGAATGGCAATCTACAACAACCTATGTTTTATTTGTGTTTACTTAATAAGAGTAATCGTTTTCTATTATGATAACTATTATAGCTATATGTAAACCCCATAATATAAATGACATTGTTACTACAGATATTATTTACTCAGGTGTATTATCTTTCTATTAGGTTTCTATTTACAGGGAATTTTCACCCAATTTTCGTCTTTCACTTTTTACTATTTTTGTTGAATAGATTGAATATAGAAAAGTCTTTTTTCCCTTATTTTACACTCACATATTCTATGAATTCGATAAAAAAAAAAATAGGTAAAGGTGTCTCGCTTCTATGCGAATTCTTTTTTCAAAAATTGACCCCACAAAAAGGGAAATGCTAAAAAAAGAAATTCTCTCTTTTTTACGATTATTATGTCTTTATCTCATTGAACAGATCAAATACCCAATCCTAAATATCTTTAGATTTATAGTATTCGATTGGGTTGTAATACGGAATATCATAATAATAGTAGAAATAAAATCATTTTTTGTTTTGATATTGTATACAAAACACACTAAATATAAGTGGAATTTTTTTCTTCCTTTCTGTTCCTATTTGGTGCAAATTTCGATAGGTAAAATTTCATGTGATTCAGTAAACAGAATCGAAACTCCATCATTGCTATATTCATCCATATGATTTGATGAAGAATGAGCAAAAAGTGGGATTTGTTGCTATCAAAAGAAAAAGGAAGTTAAAAAAATGTTTGGGAATGGAGCTGAAGAAATGTCTACAATACCCGGATTTAATCAGATACAATTTGAAGGTTTTTGTAGGTTTATTGATCAGGGCTTAACAGAAGAACTTTATAAGTTTCCAAAAATGGAAGATACAGATCACGAAATTGAATTTCAATTATTTGTGGAAACCTATCAATTGGTCGAACCTTTAATAAAAGAAAGAGACGCTGTATATGAATCACTCACATATTCTTCTGAATTCTATGTATCTGCGGGATTAATTTGGAAAACCTGTAGAGATATGCAAGAACAAACAATTTTTCTTGGAAACATTCCTCTAATGAATTCCCTGGGAACTTCTCTAGTAAATGGAATATACAGAATTGTGATCAATCAAATATTGCAAAGCCCGGGTATCTATTACCGGTCAGAGTTGGACCATAACGGAATTTCGGTATATACCGGCACCTTAATATCAGATTGGGGAGGAAGATTAGAATTAGAAATTGATAGAAAAGCAAGAATATGGGCTCGTGTGAGTAGGAAACAGAAAATATCTATTCTAGTTCTATCATCAGCTATGGGGTCGAGTCTACGAGAAATTCTAGAGAATGTTTTTTACCCTGAAATTTTTTTGTATTTTTTGAATGATAAGGAGAAAAGAAAAATTAAGTCAAAAGAAAATGCAATTTTGGAGTTTTATCAACAATTTGTTTGTGTAGGGGGAGATCCACTATTTTCTGAATCCTTATGCAAGGAATTACAAAAGAAATTTTTTCGCCAAAGATGTGAATTCGGAAGAATTGGTCGACGAAATATGAATCGTAGACTGAATCTTGATATACCCCTGAACAATACATTTTTGTTACCAAGAGATATATTGGCAGCCGCAGATCATTTGATTGGAATGAAGTTCGGAATGGGTATACTTGATGATATGAATCATTTGAAAAATAAACGTGTTCGTTCTGTATCAGATCTAGTACAAGATCAATTCGGATTGGCTCTGGTTCGTTTAGAAAATATGGTTAGAGGAACGATGTGTGGGGCAATTAGACAGAAATGGATACCGATTCCTCAAAATTTAGTAACTTCAACTATATTAACAACTACTTATGAATCTTTTTTCGGATTACACCCATTATCTCAAGTTTTGGATCGAACTAATCCATTGACACAAATAGTTCATGGGAGAAAGGCAAGTTATCTGGGCCCTGGAGGCTTGACTGGTCGAACTGCTAGTTTTCGGATACGAGATATCCATGCTAGTTACTATGGACGTATTTGCCCGATTGATACGTCCGAAGGAATCAATGTTGGACTTATTGGATCCTTAGCAATTCATGCGAAGATTGGTCATGGGGGATCTCTCCAAAGTCCTTTTTATGAAATATCTCAGAGATCAAAAAAAGTACGGATGCTTTACTTATCACCAAGTAAAGATGAATACTATATGGTAGCGGCAGGAAATTCTTTGGCACTGAGTCAAGGTAATCAGGAAGAACAGATTGTTCCGGCGCGATACCGCCAAGAATTCCTCACTATTGAGTGGGAACAGGTTCGTTTTCGAAGTATTTTTCCCTTCCAATATTTTTCTATTGGAGTTGCCCTAATTCCTTTTATCGAGCATAATGATGCGAATCGTGCTTTAATGAGTTCTAATATGCAACGTCAAGCAGTTACCCTTTCTCGATCCGAAAAGTGCATTGTCGGAACTGGGTTGGAATGCCAAGCGGCTCTCGATTCCGGGGTTCCCACTCTAGCCGAAAATCGGGGAAAGATCCTTTCTACCGAAACTGACAAGATTATTTTATCGGGCAATAGGAATACCTTAACTATTCCATTAGTTACATATCAACGTTCCAACAAAAATACTTGTATGCATCAAAAACCCCAGGTTGCGCGAGGGAAATGGATTAAAAAGGGACATATTTTAGCAGACGGTGCTGCTACAATTGGTGGAGAACTTGCTTTGGGAAAAAATGTATTAGTAGCTTATATGCCGTGGGAGGGTTATAATTTTGAGGATGCAGTACTCATTAATGAGCGTCTAGTATATGAGGATATTTATACTTCTTTTCACATAAGGAAATATGAAATTCAGACTTATGTGACAAGCCACGGGCCTGAAAGAATCACTAATGAAATACCGCATCTCGACGCCCATTTACTCCGAAATTTAGACAAAAACGGGATTGTGATGTTGGGGTCTTGGGTGGAGGCGGACGATATTTTAGTAGGTAAATTAACCCCTCAGATGGTGAAAGAATCATCATATGCTCCGGAAGATAGATTATTACGAGCCATACTTGGTATTCAGTTATCCACTTCAAAGGAAACTTGTCTAAAAATGCCTATAGGTGGTAGAGGCCGAGTTATTGATGTGAGATGGATCCATAAAATGGGGGGTTCTAGTTATAATCCAGAAACTATTCGTGTATATATTTCACAAAAAAGGGAAATAAAAGTGGGTGATAAAATAGCTGGACGGCATGGAAATAAGGGTATAGTTTCAAAAATTTTTCCTAGACAAGATATGCCTTATTTCCAAGATGGAAGACCTGTTGATATGGTCTTCAACCCATTAGGAGTACCTTCACGAATGAATGTAGGACAGATATTTGAATGTTCGCTCGGTTTAGCGGGGGGATTGCTAGATAGACATTATCGAATAGCACCTTTTGATGAGAGATATGAACAAGAGGCTTCGAGAAAACTAGTCTTTTCTGAATTATATGAAGCTAGTAAGCAAACAGTGAATCCATGGGTTTTTGAACCCGAGTCTCCGGGAAAAAGCAGAATATTTGATGGAAGAACAGGAGATCCTTTTGAGCAACCTGTTATAATAGGAAAGCCTTATATTTTGAAATTAATTCATCAAGTTGAGGATAAAATACATGGACGTTGCAGTGGACAGTATGCACTTGTTACACAACAACCCCTTCGCGGAAGGGCCAAGCAAGGGGGACAACGAGTAGGAGAAATGGAAGTTTGGGCTTTAGAGGGATTTGGTGTTGCTCATATTTTACAAGAGATGCTTACTTATAAATCTGACCATATTAGAGCTCGCCAAGAAGTACTTGGTACTACGATTATTGGAGGCCCACTACCTAAGCCCGGCGATGCTCCCGAATCTTTTCGATTGCTCGTTCGAGAACTACGATCCTTGGCTCTGGAATTGAATCATTTCCTTGTATCTGAGAAGAATTTCCAGATTAATAGGAAGGACGTTTAATCGAAATGAATCAGAATTTTTCTTCTATGATTGATCGCTATAAACATCAACAACTTCAAATTGGCTCAGTTTCTCCCCAACAAATAAGTGCTTGGGCCGAAAAAATCCTACCTAGTGGAGAAATTATTGGCGCGGTGACAAAACCCTACACTTTTCATTACAAAACTAATAAACCCGAAAAAGATGGATTATTTTGTGAAAGAATTTTTGGACCTACAAAAAGCGGGATTTGTGCTTGTGGAAATTATCGAGTAATTGGAAATGACAAAGACGACCTGAAATTTTGTGAACAATGCGGGGTCGAATTTGTTGATGCGCGGATACGAAGATATCAAATGGGCTACATCAAACTGGCATGCCCGGTAACCCACGTGTGGTATTTGAAACGTCTTCCTAGTTATATCGCAAATTTTTTAGATAAGCCTCTTAAAGAATTAGAAGGCCTAGTATACTGCGATGTGTGATTTGATAAAAATTATGATTTTACAAATGCAGAACGAGAAACTGTCATCCCGATTCAATCGAATTAGGATGCCCCGGATTTGACATGTCTCTTGGTATAAGTAACATGAAACTCGGAATTATGAG